AAACGATTTCTAAAAGAATTCCATAATATAATTATTATTATATATATATATATATATATATAATAATATAGAATAATAATATAGAATAGATAATAAATAGAATACATAAATAATGTATTCGGAATAATAATCTAATCAAATAAGAAATGAAATAAAGATAAAAATTTTGGATTCTATTCGTCAAAATCACCCATTCGACTAGATCTTACGGAGCCCATTCATGCCTGACATGATTTCAGGGTTGATCATAGAATCCATTTTCTTCACACGAACCAGCCTATCCTCTGTATAGGACTTACTTATACGGTGGTTGGACAAAAGACACATTGGATTCTTAATTTCAATGTGGCAGACAAGGGGCATATACCTGCACAGCCTAATCAATAGTTCAAGTCACACACTCCCATAATCCATTTTATTTCCGGAGAATTACCTTCAACTAGTGTATGTTAAAAAATGAAATACAAGATCACTATTAGAAGTTGAAGGAAGATATCCAAATACATGGATTCTTTTTTTTTTCAATAATCCATACATGTAGCAATGAAATACTCTTGTTCTTCCCCCCAATCCAAAATGAGAAATTACAACTATCTATGATAGACCCCTCTTTTATTCTATAAAGGACCCGAAATACCTTGTTTACGTATCATTAAAAAATGCATTAACATAAATACGGCAGTAAGCAGAGGCAATACAAAAGTATGTAAGCTATAAAAACGAGTCAAAGTGGATTGTCCCACACTAGCGCTTCCCCGCAATAACTCTACCAAAGGCGATCCTACTGCAGGAATAGCGTCAGGTACACCTGTTACAATTTTGACTGCCCAATAACCAATTTGGTCCCGAGGTAAGGAATAACCGGTTACACCAAAAGATGCGGTCAATACAGCCAGAACCACGCCTGTAACCCAAGTCAATTCGCGCGGTTTTTTAAAGCCACCGGTAAGATACACACGAAATACATGTAGAATCATCATGAGAACCATCATACTTGCCGACCACCGATGAACTGATCGTATTAACCAACCAAAGTTAGCTTCCGTCATTATATATTGAACAGAAGCGAAAGCTTCGGTAACGGTTGGACGATAGTAAAAAGTCATAGCAAAACCCGTCGCGACTTGTACTAAAAAACAAGTAAGCGTAATTCCTCCTAGACAATAAAAAATGTTGACATGAGGAGGAACATATTTACTAGTTATATCATCTGCAATCGCCTGAATCTCGAGACGTTCTTCGAACCAATCATAGACTTTATTGAGATAGGTAAAGCGCTTAAAGCCCCCTCTAAGAACCGTAGATGAGAATTTTATCTCGTACGGCTCAAGCAAACACACCCAACGAAAGGTTAAAGCTTCTTTAGTTCTTTCTTTTTTTTCTTTTCGGAAGATGCGAAGGACTAAAAATCCGAAAGGCAAGTTTTTGTCTTTGCGGTGATAATGCCAATATATCAAGTCGGCTCATCCTAATTGTTACGACAGGCCTCTTGAATATTCTCTTTTCCTATTTTTTGGCTTTGTCCTTTTTGTTATCAGTGATAGGAATTTTTCTTGTTAAGACCCGATGACTTAATTGAAACCCCAGATTCATACTATAACCACGATGACTCCGTAAAACCTAAAAGCTAAGCCCAAAGATTCCTTGAGTAAGAACCATTGGATCATCACTTATTCAATCAATAGGAGAGGTATAACGAAAAAAAATATCAATTAATTGTAATATATTAATTCATTATTATGAATTAAAAATTAATAATAATATAATGAATTAATATATTAATATTAATTCAAAAATATTTAATATTTAATAATAATAATTTATATTATTTTATTTATATATTATTATATTATTATAAGCATTCAATAATTAATAATAAGAATATATTATTCTATTATAAGCATTTAAGGAGTTTGAAAGAAGAAAAAGCGTTCAATTTATCAATTTCGAATCTAATTCTTTTTTTGAAAAGACAAATTTGATTGAATCCGATCGCGCGGTTTGAATATTCAATAAATATGAATCATAGTTCAAAGATTTCTTCATCTATTTTCGCTATTCCGTGTTCCAGATACAAAAAAAAATATCCGACGAAGTAGAACCATCTTTATTAAGGATAAGATGACAGACTCGTTTTCTGTACTATCAATAGGATCAATTATAACAAGTCACACACTCATATTCCGGAAATACTGAAAGAAAGAAATTCCGCGATCGAACTACCCAAAAAGGGTATTAGAAAAAAAGCGTAGCCCTAATATATAGCATTTTTTATTGAAAGGATAGCACTTTTTGATTCTTTTGAATTCTCTTTTCTTGTGGATTTAATTCATTGAAATTCCATCCAATAAAACGGAAGAATTATAAATTTCCAAAAGAATACATAAGAATATGGCAAAGAAAGCCATGGCAACTCCCATTAAAGGAGTAGTGCCCCATCCAGGAGCTACTTTACCATATTCCGAATTCAACGGTTTCAATAAAACGCCTAGGGTAGTTGGTTTTGGACGAGATCTAGAACTACCCTCAACGGTTTGTGTAGCCATAAATCCTATTTTTTTTATTGAGATCGGTTGACTTTGTATACCATTCCATGGTAAATAAATGATTTTATCATAGATCCATTGGGGTCTTGCAATTAGAATATATAGATAATAATGGAAACAGCAACCCTAGTCGCCATCTTTCTATCTGGTTTACTTGTCAGTTTTACCGGGTATGCCTTATATACCGCTTTTGGGCAACCCTCTCAACAATTAAGAGATCCTTTCGAGGAACACGGGGACTAGTTGAAGTAATGAGCCTTCTGGTATTGGAATGATATTGGAAGGCTCATTACGTCAATTGAGCTAATGAAAAATCAGTTCACCTTTTTAGTCGGAACTTTTGGAGGTTCCCGAAAAAAGATAGCGAAAAAAATTATCCCTAGAGTCGAGACTAATAAAAATGTATAAACCAATGCTTCCATAGATTTGATTGTGGTTTACAATTATAGCTTCCATACCTGCTTACTCGCGATTATTTTCCAGATAATGATAAAAAGAAAAAATCAAAAAACGGTGATTCCAAGCAAGATTTCTTTAGTATCCTGTGTCAAATCCCAACAAAAATAGCGGAAAAAATCGTCTATTAGACTCCTTGTCTTCTTGTAGTTGGATCACCAAGTTTTTGGAATGCTCCAAATTCGACCTGAGCATCCAAATCGGGGTCAATACCAGCAAAAACATCGCGGAACAAGGTTCTAGCCCCATGCCAAATGTGTCCAAAGAAGAAGAGTAGGGCAAAGGAAGCATGTCCAAAAGTAAACCAACCCCTTGGACTACTACGAAAAACACCATCCGATTTCAAAGTAGCGCGGTCTAATTCGAAAATTTCACCCAATTGAGCACGTCTAGCATATTTTTTTACGGTGGCGGGATCACTATAACTGACTCCGTTGAGTTCACCACCATAGAACTCAACAGTGACACCTACTTGTTCAACGCTATACTTAGATTCCGCTCTTCTAAAAGGAACGTCAGCTCTAACAATTCCGTCCCCATCTATCAAAACGACAGGAAATGTTTCAAAAAAGGTAGGCATACGGCGTACAAAAAGTTCACGTCCGTCTTTATCTCTAAAAATGGGGTGTCCTAACCATCCAACAGCTATTCCATCGCCATTGTCCATTGAGCCCGCTCTAAATAATCCTCCTTTTGCTGGATTATTGCCGATGTAATCATAAAAAGCTAATTTCTCGGGAATTTTCGACCAAGCTTCGGATAAACTTTTCTTTTCGGCTAGTCCAGCACTTACTCTTCGGTATATTTCTTGCTGAAAGTATCCCTGATCCCATTGATAACGAGTGGGGCCAAATAATTCGATCGGAGTAGTTGCTGAACCATACCACATAGTTCCGGCAACAACAAAAGCAGCAAAAAAGACAGCAGCGATACTACTCGAAAGAACGGTTTCAATATTGCCCATACGTAATCCTTTGTAGAGACGTTGAGGCGGACGGACACTAAGATGGAATAGACCGGCTAATATGCCTAATGTCCCGGCTGCAATATGATGAGAGGCTATTCCTCCTGGAACAAAAGGATCAAAACCTTCCACACCCCATGCTGGGCTTATAGGTTGGACTTTTCCAGTTAGTCCATAAGGATCAGATACCCAAATTCCGGGACCATACAAGCCTGTTACATGAAAGGCACCAAAACCAAAACAAGCCACTCCGGAAAGAAATAAATGAATGCCAAAAATTTTAGGCAAATCCAAAGAAGGTTTTCCTGTACGTTCATCAGAAAAGATTTCTAGATCCCAATACACCCAATGCCAAATAGATGCTAAAAAGCACAAACCAGAAAACACAATATGGGCGCCGGCCACACCTTCGTAACTCCAAATACCCGGATCCGTTTCAGTCCCCCCTGTAATACTCCAACCGCCCCATGAATTGGTTATTCCTAAACGAGTCATGAAAGGTATAACGAACATACCCTGTCTCCACATTGGATCAAGAACGGGATCAGAGGGATCAAAAACGGCTAATTCATATAGAGCCATGGAACCAGCCCACCCGGCAACCAGAGCTGTATGCATTATATGGACAGAAATCAACCGGCCGGGATCATTCAATACGACAGTATGAACACGATACCAAGGCAAACCCATGGAAAGACCCCTTATATCAAAGAAAAATGACACTATGTAACTTTATTGCATTAGAAAAGACTATGATTAGGCAATAGACCCCCTTTGGTCAATCGAGTATCTCGGAACAAGGGTTCCGATTTGTTCTATTCTGTTAGTAAGAATAGAACCATTATGTTGGGAGGAAGAAAGAGAAACAAATCTATTCTATATCCGATAAGTATCAATACGCAATGGGAAGTTGATACCATCTTGGATCAGTCAATACTTTGCTATTTGGTGATTATTGGAAGATTCTCTTCCTAAAAAATGTCCTTTATTTATTCTATTCTGTCTTCATTTTAAACGAAACTTTTTTAATCTATGCATAGATAGAAGACAATAACTCTATGATTACGTTTCCCCATCAAAGTGAACCATAAGACTTCCTTTTTTCTTTTTTGTATGCCTCTTGGTATTCCACTAATTTACATAGAAATGCCTGACAATGATGACTCTGAAAATGAAAATGAAAATGAAAATGAAAATGAAAATGAAAAAGAAGATGAAAAAGAAAAAAAAGGCTCTTGGGTTGAAATATTCGACGGACTTTATTTACACAGAATCATTTTTTTAAGCGACGAGGTCGATGAGGAGCTCGCGCTGAACGTTACGGGTCTTCTGGTCTATCTCAGTATCATGGATCAGACCAAAGATTTGTTGTTGTATATCAATTCTATTGGCGGCTCGGCAATAGATGGAATAAGTATTTTTGATACTATCCAAATTTTGCCACCCGATGTACAGACAGTATGTATAGGGCAAGCTTTTTCAACCGCATCTCTTATACTGGCAGGAGGAACACCTGCCAAACGTTCCGCACTCCCTCACAGTACTATAATGCTTCATCAACCTTCTACTGATTTTATAAAGGATAACGTTTTGATGGAAGTGAGAGAACTGGAGGTGATATACCAGACCATGCGCAATATTTATGGAGAAAGAACGGGCCAACCTGAATCGGTTATAAAAGAAGTTCTGGACAGAGGGTCTTATATGTCACCAACGGAAGCCAAAGATTTTGGAATTATTGATTTTATAACAGACCAATTAGGAATTTGCTATTAGGCATTTTCCAATCCATTTTATCTTGTCACTGAGTTTCTCTTAAGATTCTATTAATTAACTAAAAATGGATTAGGTTAGGATTGATCTAAACCCGCCCATTATATATAATATATAATTCAGTATGCCAACTACGAAACAACTTATTAGAAACGCAAGAAAGCCAATCAGAAATGGCACGAAATGCCCCGCTCTTCGGGGATGTCCTCAGCGTCGAGGAATATGTACTAGGGTGTATGTGTGACTCGTTCAGATTAGGAGCTGGAATAAAAGCAAATGAAAATCAAAAAATTTTCCAGTATCAATGATACGTACGGATGAATAGGATAAAATGTAAAAACTCAAGTGACTCTCAAAAAAAAAAAAGATTGATTCATCTATTGTGTATGAAATTTATGGTTTCTATATAGTGTAAATAAAAAAAATTTCCCATTGGTAGCCTTAACGTTATCCATTTAGCAGGGAATCCTTTTTTAAGCGAAAAAATTATGCTCCCTTTATTTGCAAGAACGGACTAATAGGGTCAGCTATCCAGCTAACTTTCAAAATGAAATACCGTTACTGTATAGGTGAGTCTAATTGTGAAAGACCTAATGACTCGATAATTCATGGGTAGAGCCAAAAAAAAGGTTGAACTGTACACGTTATCAATCAATAGACAGAAATGAAGGAAAGGGGCTCCGGTGTATAGAGAGGACCTCACCGTTTAAGAAGGAACCATAGAAACGAAGGAAACCACTATTTCTTTTTTATTTATCTATTCTATACTATATTAAAATGGCATTTTCCATTTTCATTTATTGACTTTTCTTTGAGACAATAAAAAAATTATTAGTTTTTTGTCTTGTTTCAAGACGAAATGTCGAAAAAAAAAATGGTGGTCGGGAAGGTTATAGCAGCAAAAGCCATTGGAATTTTTATTTTATACATTGGAAAAATCCGTTTTGTTATTAATAGATCAGGAGGGGAGAAAAGAATAACTCAACGAAAGAAAATCACTTAGTTATTCAGCAAAGTTGCATTTATTCAATGACTAGAGTTAGACGAGGATATGTAGCTCGGAGACGTAGAACAAAAATGCGTTTATTTGTATTAACCTTTCAAAGGGCTCATTCAAAACGTACTCGAACCATTGCTCAACAGCAAATAAGAGCTTTAGCTTCGTCTCATAGGGATAGAGATAAGCAAAAGAGAGATTTTCGTCGTTTATGGATCACTCGGATAAACGCAGTAATTCGCGAAATGGCAGTATACTCTAGTTATAGTCAATTTCTAAATGATCTGTACAAGAGAGAGTTGCTTCTTAATCGTAAAATACTTGCACAAATAGCTATCTTAAATAGAAATTTTCTTTATATTATTTCAAATGATATCCTAAAAAAAGAAGATTGGAAAGAATGCCCCGAAATTATTTAAATGAAATTCCCCGGAGTTTTTTCTCCGGGAGTATAGAGTCGAAATGAGTCTGATAAAATACGATAAAAAAAAAAAATCAACAAATCGATTCAAAATCAAAAGTATTTTTTCCTTTTTTTATCTTACGTTATGATACGCCAATAAAATAAGGAGTCTCGGTTTTTTAGACCAAAAGGGAAATCCATTTTTGAGTTCAGATTCCTTTTTTGATTCAATTCCATCATTATTATTCATCCATTAATCCATCCATTAAATAAAGAAAAAGCATATTAAATAAAGAAAAAGCATATTCTTTTTTTTTTTTTATTTATTTTTTTTTTGTTCTAAAATTTGAAAACTAGAAGTTCGAGTAGTCGACTCCTTTCTTTGAAATGGTTTATCCGTTCGAGTAGTCGACGCCTTTCTTTTAAAGAGTTTCTCATTATTAACAAAAGGTAAAAGTGATAAAATACGCGCTTGTTTTATAGCACTAGTAAGGAATCGGTGTTGTTTCAAGGTTAATCTATTTACGCGCCGAGATAATATTTTTCCTTGTTCACTAATAAATCGACTAACTAAACTCATGTTTCTATAATCAATCCGCTGCCCCGGTTGGATCGGGGACAAACGCCTACGAAAAGATCGCTTGGATTTAATAGGGAGTCGCTTGGATTTCTCCATAGTTTATTTAATTTCTGGCTTATACCGGAAATCCTACTTCTTTTTCCTCATTTTTTGAGGTCCAGCCGAATATAGGATTTGGTTTGTTTATTTCTCTTTTATTTTATTTTTAATATAAATATTATTCTATTCTATTCTATTATATATTCTATTCTATTCTATTCTATAACTATTCTATATATATATAGAATAAAAGAATATTTAAATAGAAAGAATATATATATATATATAGTAAATTAAATTTTATTATAATTATAATGAAATTTTTTTTTGTCCCCTTCATTGAAAGGATTATAGCTAGACGTTCGGATCGATCTATTTTATTTCTTTATCTCTTCATGAATTGTATGTTTGTAACAATAGGGACAGAATTTTCGCAATTCTAACCGACTAGGTGTAGTGTGTCGATTCTTTTGAGTAATATATCTGGAAACGCCCCTTGATTCCTTATTAAGACTCTTTCGAACACAACTATAACATTCCAAAATAACTTTTACTCGAACACCTTTCCCCTTAGCCATGAACCTCCTTTTTCTTTTTTCTATTTTTGATTCAAAGAATTTTTCTTTTTCTTTTCGACCCGAAGTGAAGAAGAAAGGAAAAAAGATATAGATGTTGCTAACTCGAAATACAATTAAAAAGAGTTTATTGCAATCCATAGAGTAATAACAGGATAAAAATGAAGCGTAATCCAATTCAAAAAGTTTCGAACTCTATTTCTACTCACAGTATTTTATTGAAGTATCGTGTATAATACTCTTATGCTAAACCCACCTTGTGATTTCTACCCCCCCTCTTTTTATCTTTTTTAATTGCCCTATTTAAAAAGAAAAGAATAGGGCAATTTAAAGAAGATAAAAAGTAGATTCAACTTCAGCAAAACTGGAGTTCAGACTCGAATGAAAAGAAAAAGGGGTTCTTAGTCACAAAAACGAGAGTCTTTCTCTAATCCTCATTATCTCTTTCCCGTGTTAATAACTAGAATGAAAAAAAGGGGAATATCAATGCATCTGGGAAAAAACGATTGATTTCTATTAATAGACCGGCTAAGGACCCAAACCATAGAGTACTGAGTACCGGTGCTACGGAAAGATATGTTTTTAGATCTCGCATTGAAAAGCCTCCTTCTTCATTTTTTAAAAGGATAAAAGAAAATAAAAAATACATATCTAATCGATGAGCAGATGGATAGATAGATAGTGAAGGATTACTTGGGTTTGTAAACGAAATGCCTAAGCTAAAAAAAAAAAAAAATAGACAAAGATCAAGTAGACAAGAGATTTTTTAAGAAAAAGAAAAGCATATCCTTCCTATGGAACTGAGCATTCACGAAAAGGATTTTCTTTTTTTAAGTTTATGACAGGTTTTGTTTTCAGATACATAAATATATAAAGACTTTGACTTTATCTGAATATGATATAAGAACCAAAAAAGACATGTCATGGTAAATTAAGGATATGGAAAACAAGACTAAAGATTCTTTACAATTAGACTATTGTAACCAATTGAATTAAAATAAATTAATAAGGGATGTAGCGCAGCTTGGTAGCGCGTTTGTTTTGGGTACAAAATGTCACGGGTTCAAATCCTGTCATCCCTACCTAATTCCTTTGACTCTAAGAAGTAAGGAGGAATTTGATGAAAGTGGACATACGATATGGAATCGCTCCTTTTTTTATGATACTTGATATAATCAATATCATATGCATACAGGATGTAGAGAGCGTTTTGGGTTACAAGAAACGACAGTCTTATCTATCTATTGTGATAAGACAGCGCTCTTAGTTCAGTTCGGTAGAACGTGGGTCTCCAAAACCCGATGTCGTAGGTTCAAATCCTACAGAGCGTGATTGCAGTCTTGGTAAGTCGAAGTGAATTCACGAATTAGAATTAGACTGAAATAAATATATAAATAATAAAAAAACAGGAATCTAGAATTGACCCCCTTTCTCTAATCCACAGGCGTTTAATAAAAAAAATGTTTAATTAATCAAAAGTCCAGTTGATCACCACGTCTGTATTGTAAATAGGCAGTTACAAATAATCCCGCCAAAGTAATAGGAATTAGACCTAAAACGATTCCAAATAGAAAAACGTCAATCATTTCAATTCGTTTGAAACAAAAAAAAAGGTAATATCTATCCCTAAATATTAAGCGGAATTCCCCAGGAATCTCAATAACCAT